ATTTTTTATTTCCCATTTGTTGAAAAAAAATCCCATTATTGGTGCGTTCTTCATCCAATTAGATGAATCGATCTAGCAATGATAGAATTTCAATTTTGTTTACAGAATCGCATAAAATTTTATCTAACTCCATATATGTGTATATGGAATATATGAAATACATATGAGCGGGGGAATAAAGATAAAGAGAATTTTCTATTCCAATTGGAATTTGCAACAGATCCAATTGGAACGAAATTCGAAATTGAGCAATTTTACTTAACTGAGTTAGACTTATGGAGTTTCGTATAGAATAGCAAACCAAAAAGTGATTCCATTTCGACTATTATTATGATATTAATATTCCAATACGATTGGATAACAGATACCGGTAAAATAACTAGATTCGGGATTTGATCTGTTCGATGAGCTAAAGTAAAGACCTAATCATCAGAAACAATCAATATAATCAATAGAAAGTTGATTTTTTTAGCATGTAGTTTTTTTTGTGACTTGAATTGTTAAGCTCAAAGCAAAATAGTTTACATAGAAGAGATAGATTTTTATCTATTTTTGGTAGTAGAGTTCACATAATACGATTTAAGCGCATAATAAGAACATAAGATAAAGAAGGCCTTTTTTAACCCTATACGGATATATATAGCTATCTATATGTGTCTCTCTTTTTATATTGCAGTTCTATCTATTCTGGACATCACATGTCATGCCCTATCAAAAGTTATATTTTCTCTCCGAATTATGGACAGATCAGATATTCGATTAGTTATCTGTGTAAGAATTTACAGTCTGGGGTTTACATATATTCCTAATTGTTGTTATAATTGAAATTGAGAAGGATTTTTTTTATTGAAAAGAATCAATACTGATTCCTTACTTACATATCAATTTCAATTTTCTGCTATCCCTAGCATTAGAGAAATACAATTGGAGATTCAAATCCAAGAATTGTTTATGAATTCACATTCAATAGTTAATGGTTCCAATTTGTCTCCTTTTGTGAATGAAAATTGACATTTGGTTTTTTATTTCGGGGAAGGCATTTCCATATTTTATGGTTTAAGTTTAGATAGTATATGTTTTAAGATACTATAAAAATTAATCGAAAAGATAGATCCAAGCCAAATCAAAAACAAGGAAGGATTTCTTTTATTTATATTTCATTTAAATATTTCATTTAAATTCATTTTTCATTTAAATTCATTTAAAGGGATTAAGATTAAAAAAATGGGATTTAAAGATGTTTCAAGATGCAAGTAAAAAGGGAAAGGGAATATTTTCGTCTCTTTTTTTTAGCACTTTGGCGACATGGCCGAGCGGTAAGGCGGGGGACTGCAAATCCTTTTTCCCCGGTTCAAATCCGGGTGTCGCCTGATTAACAAAAGACGCAAAATACCTATTATCTTATGTTTTGTTGATATAATTTGTCAAATTTGTCCACAACAGAAGAAGTCGGAGAAAAAGGACTCTTGATACTCCCTTGATTCTAAACATCTGAGGGTTCTGTTTTCTAGAGTACTGTAAATTCTTTAGGAGTCAAGGAAAGTTTATAGTAATGAAAGGAAATCCGTAAATCTTGATATAATAGTCCGCCCAATACTTACTACTAATGTATAGGGACTGTTTCTTGATTGAATGGCGGGATAGAAAATCGAATTAGTAGTTGTGGAAAGCGCGGAAGATACTTTGTATACAAATTCATAAAAATTCTTGAGTACTTAGGAATTTAATTAATCTAATATCGATTGAATAGATAATTGGATTTTACTTATACATATCTATTCTATTTTTTTACATACATTTTGACTTTTCTATTTTTATATAACGTACAAAAAGAAATTCTTTCTTTTTGGTTTAGGTAATTCCTAGTCAAGAATGGAGTAGGTTGTCTTCAAATTGTTTTCCAGAGAAAATCGAGAAACGTTAAGGATTAGATCAAATAGAAAGGGCTATGTAAAAAAAAAACGAAATAGGAGTATGTAATAGATAACGATCCATTTTGATTCTAGATTCTAGACCTTTCGATTTTTTACTTAATGAAGAACAACAAAATAAAGACTAGGTCTTATTAATCTTATATCTTAGTCTTATTAATCTTCTATCTTCTATCTTAGTAAGATTTTATTAACACTTCCAACTTCCCGGGGTTTTGCCCTTATTTTGTTTTTCTTTGTCCTTGTGTTTAATCTTTTCCAATTCTACTAGCAATCCTATAAGAATTTCTTGCAATATAGAAGAATTTCTTCTAATTAATTCTATTTCTTGAATTCTTTCATCAATGGTATTGGGCAAAATCCCTTTTTTGACTCTGTGCCAGCGATTCTATTATTATTAGTATTAGTGAAGAATAATGGAAAATTTATTTCATATTCATATAGATAGGAGACATAATTCACATGGATATAGTAAGTCTCGCTTGGGCTGCTTTAATGGTAGTCTTTACATTTTCTCTTTCACTAGTAGTATGGGGAAGAAGTGGACTCTAAGGATACTATTAATTGAGTTCAGAAATCAAACTGTACCGATTCTTTTATAGATCGTTCTGCAAAGACTTTTTTAATTTAACTATTGAAATTGAATTCAAATGAAATTGAATTAAAAGGATCTTCATTATATTCGATTATATTCGGGTGGAGTAATGTATTCTATGAATAATATATTAATAATATATGAATAATACCCTTTTAATCTAAGATATCTTATATTCTTCGACAAGTCACATATTGCGCACTTAGTGCTTAGTTTAGTATTTGTTTTATTATTTTCATTTTATTTTAGAAATTGGATTTATGCTATATTTTATTGACTTGACTCATTTCATATCATGATTCAAATCTTTAAAAGATTAAAAAATCTGTGAGGTTTACTTTACTAATCTTTTTCCTCGACACCGGAAAAGGTTTTTATAGAATTCTTTTCCTTGGATGATCTGTTAACTGCTCAATCAATTACTTCTGCCTTCTTCTTCAAAATGGTAAAAATTCTTTAAAATGGTAAAAAAAGATTTCTTGATTTTCTTTTTTTAATATATATGTTCTTTTATTTATATGTTTATATGCCCAGACTCTTTTTTTTTCCTTTTCATTTATTTTATTCTTTCGTTAAATGCGATTCCGTAATTTCTATTGAAAATAATCAGAAATCTAGGAATTCGAATTGTAAGAGTAAGAGTTGCTTTTCGACTATTTCAGATTAATTGGAATCAACACAAATGAAGAAAAAAGAAATAGAATTGGGGCTTTATGTACATTACATAGAGATAATTGATTTCTAGATATATGAATATGGATATAAAGATGATATTCTAGATTGATCTACATTAAGTATATTTTTATTTAAGTATATATTTGTATATAGTGCAACTGTATACACTAGAATAACAAAAATAGATAGTATGGTAGAAAGAAAAGTTTTCTTTCTACCATACTATCTGATCTCATAGAATACTGCTGATTCTAGTCCGCTCATTTCATCTAAAACGGCGAAATTTGAATCCTTTTCATTTTCTAATCGCCGATATTAATAAGAACTAAGATGATATTAATAAGAACTAAGAAGTCAAGTTTCATTCAAATTAATCACTTTGACTGACAGTTTTTACGTATATTATAAGTAAAAAGGCAGTAGGAACAAGAATGAACAGCGCAGTAGCAATAAATGCGAGAATATTTACTTCCATAGTCTCACTCTTTCGTTTTTCTTTACTTTGCAATAACTCGGGATTTAATCCCATAGAGATGATAAATCTTTCGCCTTTAAATTCAATGATATGAATTCCATCTCGATGATATCGAATCGAATCAATATCATGAATAACAATATCGGAGCTATCAAATCGATTTATCGTTGAGAATTGAATAGTATAACATAGAAAGATCGTTTATCCATACCGAATCCAAAAATGGATTCCTGGTATAATCGAGAATTTTTTTTTTTTACTTTATTTTTCATTCTTTTCCATTCTTTTTTTTTCTATAAAATTCTCGCCTTCCTTAGTACAATCCATTTGTCGAAGTCTCATCTAACCGTGTTTTTTTATTTTGAGACTTAGACTCGTTATAAACAAACCCAAACAAAGAAACAATAGAAGCAAAATGGAGAAAGGGGAATTAAGTTCTAAACTCTTTGTTAATGATCTAATCTTATTGTAAGTAAAACAAAAAAAAGTGTGATAAAGACAAGGGCAAGTACAGTATAAAAAAGATCGAATATTCTACCAAATTCAATTTTATTTGTATCGTATAAATACAAATTCGATTTGTGTATGGACTGCCACGAAAGATATGGTATTCGATTCGATTTCATTACACGAATCGGTAGAAATCAAAAAAGTCAAACTCAGTATGGTATCTCTTGGAATCCTGAATATAATGTTCTCTATGATTGCACTAATCCATATATGTCTTTATCAATCGGTACTAGTTGAAGAACTGAAAATTCCCATATTTCTATTTGCTTTGATGAGAACTGAAAAACGAAAATAAATATGAAAATAAATAGAAAAAAAGAAATAGAAATAAGAATAGAAATAATAAAAAATAAGAAAAAAGAAAGAAATGGAAATAAGGTTCCCTTTTAAAATGAAATTATACTATTTGTCCTCGTTTGACAGAAAATAGAAAATGGAGAGAGAATTTGATATATATATATTTTAGTAAATTATTGAATTTGGATCTGTCGGGACTGACGGGGCTCGAACCCGCAGCTTCCGCCTTGACAGGGCGGTGCTCTGACCAATTGAACTACAATCCCAGAGAAATGAAATAAAGTATAGAGCATACATATTCTTATGATTTCATTCAAACCCTTTCTAGTTAGATTTTAGCTTGGAATTGCCACGTTGTAACAGAGACGTGAGTTTTCTATTGCTAAACACATGGATATAAACTTTAGCGATAACGACACGGATTACTACTCATTTTTTCATTATGTCAAATCCAAATCGATTGATAATCAATCTTTCAATGAAAAAAGAGTCTTTTTTTCTTTACATTTCTCTTTTTCTTAGACTTTATACTTACAAATCCTGATATGAATCTGGATCAAGAGCAAGATCCGAATTTGTGGAAAAAAAAATAGAGCAAATCAAATAAATAATAAATAACAGGTAAAAATATATCCGAAATTTTTACTTTTGTCCGCTTTTGTGCGTATCAAGCATTTCAAGAGAACAAAGGGGTTATACCATTTCGTGGTGGATCAGTGAATTATTGGGCCGAGCTGGATTTGAACCAGCGTAGACATATTGCCAACGAATTTACAGTCCGTCCCCATTAACCGCTCGGGCATCGACCCAGGAAGAATCAACTCCAGACTTATTATATTAACTTAATATATTTTATATTCAAAATCCATGATAAAATCCATGATCAACTTCCTTTCGTAATACCCTACCCCCAGGGGAAGTCGAATCCCCGCTGCCTCCTTGAAAGAGAGATGTCCTGAACCACTAGACGATGGGGGCACAGTTGCCCGACCGTCAGCATATTATGCTCATAGTATGAACAGTTTTTTGAAATTGTCAATATAACGAAATAGTCTAATTAGATTTGAAAGATCTTTCCGTCTTTCATGATTATTTTTGATTCGTCATTTATATCCATGAATTATTCATTCTAATATCAAGAAGAATAGAAATAATACGAAAGATTCTTTCCTTTCAAGGAATGGAATGATTGATTTCCCAGCAAGCCGTAAAGGAGGGTTAAACCCCACTTCTTCCGCTTTCATTCATTGATTACCTCATTGGTAAGTAAGGGAAATGGGCATATCTCTATCGCCGACTATATTAATAATATATATATATACTTATTAATTTTAATTTAATTAATAATAAATATATTTACTTTACATAGATTTGATTTATAATCTAGTTCCCTAGATATATGTTGTCCGCATAGTGGCTCATTCCTGAATTGGATCAAATGGGCCCTTTTAACTCAGTGGTAGAGTAACGCCATGGTAAGGCGTAAGTCATCGGTTCAAATCCGATAAAGGGCTTTGGCTTTTTTTTTCAAAAAAACTCCAGCGGTAGTATTTTTATTTGATTTGAAAGGACAATAGAGATGTTGTTGATATTTATAATAAAAAGAAAAATAAACAAAAAACTCTAATAATTCATTCTAAAATTTCTATATTATTATATAATTTTAGAATGAATTTTAGTATTAGAATGAATTTTAGTATAAGAATTATAGTTATAAAGTTGAAGATTTGTTTATTATATTATACTGAGATTATATTATACTGAGATAGGCTGGTTCTTAAATTGCGAAAATGAAATTAACCGTAAAGTTTAGATTAGAAATCAACAAAAGAAAAAGTAAGTGGACCTAACCCATTGAATCATAACTCTATTTACTATTATGAATATTAAAATTCGATATAATGAAATTGGAACAGTAGATCCGCTATCCGCTTTTTCTTTAATTTTCATATTTTTTTTATTAGACTCTGAAAAAATTTGTCGATATTTCTGATTCAATTTTCTTGTTTTTGTCCCTAGTTATTCTATAGGAATAAATAGGAATAAATCACTATTCCCTTCTTCCGCAGAAAAGTTTTTTTGAAGTGACAACATAAGACATATAAGAAAGATTTAAAATATCTTTCTTTAATTCCAGACCAAAAGATCAATTTTATATTGATAGTTTTATACGTATATAAGATTTATCTTTTATGTATAAATAGATAATCAAATTTATATATCTATCAGATAATGGTTTCATGGACCAAGTCTTTCCATATCGATGCATACACAATATTTTTATTACACCAAGACAATATAATGCAGAATAACTACAAAAAATTTCATGGAAAGTTTCCTATTATTATTTAATATTCCATTGAATTAAATAAGAGGAAATCCCCTTTTTCGTTTCTGACAGATAAAAAGTAAATAGAATAAAATATTTGAAGTGTCTTTCTTGCTTTGACCTGTGAAAAGACATATTCTGGGGTTTTAGTTCATATTCTATTCATCTGAAGGCAAAAGAAATAGAATAGAATAGAATAATAAAGGAAAATCTAATAAAGAAAAAAAGAAATAAAATGAAAGAATAAAGATAAAAAATAAGAAATAAAATTAATTAAAATGAATATTGTAGTCGTTTACTGCATATGCATATAGAAATTCGAAAAGTACAAAATATTGATTTTAAAATTTTAAAAATCAATCTGACTAACAAGATAAGATCCACGAATAAGATTCGTTTTATATTTATAGAATGAGAGGATTCAGTCTGAGGAGCGACTGGTAAGGCGGGGGAATCACTTGTTCCTTGAATCGCTCTTTTAAAAAATTCATCTATCCAATTCTAATTGTAATTAATGACTCACAAAAAAATTCATGTTGATATGGTTATTAAGGCTAAGAATAAGTTAAAATAACCGAATTTGGTTCATGATTTTATCTAAATCGAATTATTAACGAATAAAGAATTTTTTTTTTAATCTTCGAAACCCATTCTAAATTAGAAGGGACAATGTACGAGAAATCAAATC